TTTATAAAAGAAAGATTATCCTTGTCTCTGTTTATGTCTCGGATTGGAACAAATCACTCTAATTCGTCCGCGCCTACGGATCAGTCGACATTTTTCACAAATTTTACGAACGGAAGCTCTTATTTTCATATTTCTCACTCCTTACCTCAATTTGGAATCTATTCTTTGGAAGAAAATAAGTCTCTTGTATTTAATTTTTTAGCTTCGAGTTGTATCTCTCGCCAAAGGAATGTTTTCCAAAATCATCTAATCGCTCGAATCTTTGTTGCGGAGTCTATAAATTATACGTCCTCTAGTTGAATCATACCGACTTATTTTTATTTTGACTCTATCTCCCGGCAGTATCCGTATCAAACTGCGTCGGATCCTCCCTGAAATATAACCTAGAATTAGATCTTCATTATCTAAATGGACCCGGGACGTTGGGAAGTGATTCAGTAATTAAACCTTCATGAATCCATTTTTGTTCTTTCATCCAGGTAACCCCTTGAAATATCATCAACTAATGGAGGAAGAGTTATATAACTTACTTTTCCTCTCTATTTCACAAATTGGAAGTTAGAGATCAAATTAGGATACCGGAGGAAGATTACCATATATAGCACAAAATTTCTCCTCCCATTTTTTCTAGTCTAGCTTCTCGATCTGTCATTATGCCTCGAGAAGTGGAAAGAATTACAATTCCCATTCCACCTAAAATCTTAGGAATTTTTTGATAGTTGGAATAGATTCGTAGACCAGGTCGACTGATACGTTTTAAAATAGTTCTATATATTCCTTTCCTAGTCCTTCTATGGCGCAAGGTTGAAACCAAGAAATCTTTGTTACTTTCCTGATGTTTCCGAACGTTTTCAATAAAACCTTCTCGTAGGAGTATTTTAACAATGTTTTCGGTGATATTAGTGGATGCTATTCGAACCGTTCCATTTTTACTCATGTCAGCATTTCTTATAGAAGTTATTATATCAGCAATAGCGTCTCTGCCCATGACGAATTCTAATTATTGGTGCTTCTTAATTTTGATATAATCAACATGTTTTTTTATTTTGAATTATTCAATTTCAATTATTAATTATTAAAAGTATATGCGTGAAACACAATCTACTAATTTAATCCATTTCAGATATCCTACTATAACTATATCATAGTTTCATCTACTAGTATTTATAATACTTCAGGAGCTAATGAAACTATTTTAGTAAAATTCAACTGTCTCAATTCCCGAGCAATCGCGCCAAAAACTCGAGTTCCTTTTGGATTTCCTTCTTGATCAATGACAACCGCAGCATTGTCATCATATCGTATTATCATACCGTTGTCACGTTTGAGTTCTTTACATGTACGTACAATTACAGCTCTAATTACTTCTGATCTTTCTAGAGGCATATTGGGCACTGCTTCTTTGATTACAGCAACAATAACGTCACCAATATGAGCATATCGATGATTACCGGCTCCTATGATTCGAATACACATCAATTCTCGAGCTCCGCTGTTATCTGCTACATTCAAAAGGGTCTGAGGTTGAATCATATCATTTTTATTTGAATCTGTTATTTCAATGCAAAGAATGAGGAAAAAAAGAAATAGTGTTTGTCTAGAAATAAATAAACCCGCGGTTGTTTTTTCATCCTCAATACCCCTTTTGTTTATCTTTAGTTCTATATCCCTATCCTGAAATAATAAATTGAGTTCGTATAGGCATTTTGCACGCAGCTATTGAGATAGCTGCTCTGGCTACAGTTTCTGATACTCCACCCATTTCATAAAGTATTCGGCCTGGTTTAACAACGGATACCCAATATTCGGGAGATCCTTTCCCCGAACCCATACGTGTTTCCGTGGGTCTTATTGTAACAGGTTTATCTGGAAATATACGTACCCATATTTTTATTTTTCCACCACGACGCGCATATCCTTTCATTGCTCTTCGCCCTGCTTCTATTTGTCTAGCTGTGATCCAAGCGGGTTCAAGTGCCTGAAGAGCGTATCTGCCGAAACAAATATGATTGCCCCGACAAGATATTCCCTTCATTCTTCCTCTATGGTGCTTACGAAATCTAGTTCTTTTAGGGTTATAGTTGATGGTTTTTTCTTAATCCCACCTCTACTACAGAACCGGACATGAGAGTTTCCTCTCATCCAGCTCCTCGCGAATGAAAAGATTCGATACGGATACATATCCATTTAATAATTAGTACACTAAACTAAGTAATGGGATTTATTGATATTTCATTTATTACATAGGAAGCTCCATATATGGCTAGATGTGTATATTTATAGATAAATATAATGCTTATTTTTTATAACGAATCCCTATTTTTTTTTTATTTTACTCTTATCGAGTCAAGACAATATTGTATTGTAATACAATAAATAAATAAAATAAATAAGGGTTTCGCGGGCGGATATTGACTCTTTCCTGCTTCATTCGTAGGATCAATCCATGACCTCTCAGAGTAAATCAATTTGTTCTTGGTTCGTTCCGCCATCCCGCCCGATGAATCATTAGGATTCATTTTTATTTTCTATTTTATTTATATTTTCATAGTTGAATCTTATATAGTCACAGGTTTCGTCGTTCCTATAGCTTCTCTATTAATGGTTAGGCCTGAACTCTGCAACGGAGCTCCCAACAAAATTTGTTCCCGAGTCAATCTCCTCAGTTTCTATTAACCCAGGGCTCTTTATTATTTATATTATACTTTATTATTTGTATTATTATATATATTAATATATCAATATTAATGCTTTATCACACTGCCTTTTATGAGGTGATTCATAGACCATACATATTGGAATCATCTATCATTGATATTTTTGTTCTCTCTTTCTATCACCTTTCCATTTATCCGCATCCCTTTATTTTTTTTTTCTTCAAAATCCATAATCAGATTTGTTTTTTATGAAAATTTCAGTTGTTACAACTATATGATTGATTCAGTCATTCAGTCATATAGTGACTGTTTCTTGGGATCTCGACAATACGAAGCAATAAGTTGGTTATTAGTTTTTCGTTTATTTTATTATTTTATTTTATATAGTTATTAAGTTTATAGTGGAGGTCAGTCTTTTTTTTTTTGAAGCCCAGCTTTAAACTCTAAAGAAAAAACTAACGAGTCACACACTAAGCATAGCAATTATATCAAAAGTAAGATTAATCTATTTTTTATTCAACCTTATAGAATTAGAATTGTTTATTTTTGTTTGATTTAACGGAAAAAGGAAAAAAAACAGAAATAGTTTCTAATTTTTTGTTCTATCACTGGACAGAATGTCAAGATAAAAAAGGTCTATTATTCCTCGTTCACAAATATCCAAATTTTTAGGCCTAATACTCCATGGATAGTTCGAATTGTATAGGAACAATGATCAATTTTAGCACGAATTGTTTGTAGAGGAACCCTACCTTCTCTGATCCATTCGACACGTGCAATTTCTTTTCCGTCGATACGCCCTGCAATTTGTATTTGAATTCCCTTTGTATCTGTTTGTTCAGTTAATTCAATAGCTCTTTTCATTGCCTTTCGAAACGAAACTCTATTTCTTAATTGTGAAGCCATATATTCTGCAAGAATATTAGGGTGTCCATAAGGTCTTTCAATTCTTGTGATAGCAATATTGAGTCTTCGGTTCACAGAATGAAACTCTTTTTGTACATTCATCTGTAATTCTTCGATCCCTCGCGTTCGGCCCTCTATTAATAAATTTGGAAACCCAATATAGATTATGACCTGGATCAAATCGATTCTTTTTTGAATTTCTATTCGTGCAATTCCAATTCCTTCGAAACCTGGGGATATTCTCTTATTTTTTTGTACATAGTTCTTGATACAATTCCGTATTTTCTCATCTTCTTGTAGACCTACAGAAAAATTTTTTGGTTGTGCGAACCAAAAGGAATGATGATTTTGGGTTGTACCGAGTCTGAAACCAAGTGGATTTATTTTTTGTCCCATATTTTTTTATTATATTATCTTTTCATCCATTTTTTTTCTAAAGATTCATCTAAATTTTAGATTTATCTTTTAATACAATTGTTATATGACAAGTGGGTCTTTTTATCGGATAACTACGTCCTCTAGCCCTGGGTCTTAACTTTTTCACAAAGGGACCCCCATTGACTTCGGCTTTACTAATGAATGAATCAGCTTCGTTCAAACCCATATTATGATTAGCATTTGCTGCTGCAGAATAAACCAATTTTAAAATGGGATAAGATGCTCGATAAGGCATGAGTTCCAGTACCATAAGTGTTTCCTCATAAGAACGCCCGCGAATCTGATCAATTACTCTTCGCGCTTTGAAAACAGACATAGATATATGTTTAGCTAAAACTTTTACTTCTCTACCCGAATTTGAGTTCTTTATCATAAGGTTTCTCCCCCGCCAATGAATGATCTTTTTTTCCAAATTAATTAACGACGAGATTTATTATCGTTTCTCGCATGTCTCGCGAAAGTCAGAGTAGGCGCGAATTCTCCCAATTTGTGACCTACCATACGATCTGTTATATAAATAGGTAAATGTTCTTTTCCATTATGAACAGCGATTGTATGGCCAATCATTTTGGGTATAATGGTAGATGCCCGAGACCAAGTTACTATTATTTCTTTCTCCTCCCTCATGTTGAGTTTTTCAATTTTTCTCGATAAATGATTAGCTACAAAAGGATTTTTTTTTAGTGAACGTGTCACAGCCGATTACTCCTTTTTTTTACATTTTAAAGATTGGCATTCTATGTCCAATAGAATATCTCGATCTAAGTATGAAGGTAAGAATAAATACAATAATGATGAATGGAAAAAAGAGAAAATCCTTTAGCTGGATAAGGGGCGGATGTAGCCAAGTGGATCAAGGCAGTGGATTGTGAATCCACCATGCGCGGGTTCAATTCCCGTCGTTCGCCCATCACATTATTTCAAATTCCAAAAATTCGATTTTCAATATTCCTATTTACGGCGACGAAGAATAAAACTATCACTATATTTTTTCCTTTT